GGTTGTTTAGTTTAAAAAAACGTTTATTTTGAAAATAAAAATTAAATACAACCTTCCCCCAGTAGGGTGCCTGAATATAGGTTTTCCCTGATACGGAATATATGCCACCCGCCCCTACTATCCAAAGATAAGCTAAATCAAGCTGACGGGCCCATACCCCGTTCATGAGTATATCTCTTGTAATTACAATATTCCATCATAGACATCTAATCTTTCTTCCATTATTAATCATAAGCACCATCATTGCCTTATCATCAACTTCATGATTAATTATATGACTAAGATTAGAAATAAATTTAATCTCATTTATTCCTATAATCTCCTACCCTAAAAATCAATTCTTCACAAAATCAGCCATAAAATACTTTCTAATTCAATCATCAAGATCCATTACATTCTTATTTTTAACAATTTTCTTGGCTTCACTTCCCTCCCTCCTCTTGAAACTTCAACCTATCATTATACTAGTTATAATTATAAAGTCAGGATCAGCGCCATTTCATCACTGATTTGTTACCATCACTAACAATATCTCGTGATTCTCTCTTCTCCTTCTTCTTACCTGACAAAAAATCATTCCTTTCCTTATTATCTCCTTAATGAATACATGAATAATTCTTCTCCTTGCCATCTTGAATCTTATCATCGGCTCAACATCAGGCATTTCTTCTCCTTCTACACGTCTTATCATAACCTACTCATCCCTCTCCCATCAAGGCTGAATATACTCTTCCATGATACTTTCAGATTCACTGTGAATATTCTATTTAACAATTTACTCTATAAATTTCATTCTCTGTCTTCTCCCGCTTAGTCAAATAAACAATGCCTTCCTTAATAATTTCTCTACTTCTTATTCTTCTAAAATCTCACTATTTATCTCACTCATGAATCTAGCTGGCATGCCTCCATTGCCTGGATTTATCCCTAAATGAGTCATTCTTGAAATAATCCCGCCTCATCTTATTTTTCTATCCCTTATCCTAATTACATCTGCAACTATCTCCATCTTCTTTTATATACAGATAACTAATCCTGCACTTACCCTATCAGCCTATAACAAACCTCTGATAAAATCTTCATTATTAATTAAAATCATCCTCTATCCCTACATTCTAATATTCCTACCACTACTCTTCCTTTAGGACTTTAAGTTAAAATAAACTATCAACCTTCAAAGCTGGAAATCTATAAGTCTTATACTTTATACTCCTTAGAACTTGCAATTCCATATGCTTTACACCAAAAGACCACAAATAAGGCACCGCCCCCCCTATGAATCCAAATTTCATAATGCTCTCCACACTAATTTGTACTTAATAAGAGATTTATATCATTCATAAATTTACAATTTACCGCTTTTTCAGCCATCTTATTCCTGCGACAATGACTATTTTCAACAAATCATAAAAATATCGGTACATTATATTTCTTATTTAGCGTATGAACAGGATTAATCGGGGCCATACTTAGTTTTCTTATTCGATTAGAACTTTCATCCCCCAGACCTGCCTTCTTCAACACAGAACTATTCAATATCATCATCACAGCCCATGCTCTTATTATAATCTTCTTCTTTGTAATACCAGCAATAATGGGTGGGTTTGGAAACTGACTTATCCCAATAATACTCGGAATCCCAGACATAGCTTTTCCCCGATTAAACAATCTAAGATTCTGACTTCTACCACCTGCCTTTATTCTACTTACTCTCAGTACCCTTTATTTAAACGGACCCAATACAGGCTGAACTATTTATCCTCCCCTCTCCAGAATCTCTAGAAGATCATCTCCTAGCATTGACCTAGCTATTCTTTCTCTCCATATTGCAGGTGCTTCTTCCATTATAAGCTCAATTAACTTTATTACAACTATCCTTAACATACACTCCCACAAATCTTCTTTATCCCAAATCCCGCTTTTCCCGTGATCTATCATAATTACTGCCTTTCTTATTCTTCTTGCTATACCTATCCTTGCAGGAGCCATCACTATACTCCTAACAGATCGCAACTTTAATACCTCATTTTTTGATCCTACTGGCGGGGGAGACCCTATTTTATTTCAACATTTATTCTGATTCTTCGGGCATCCCGAAGTATACATTCTAATCTTACCTGGATTCGGCATCATCTCCCATATCATCTCCCACTATAGAGGAAAAAAAGAAACATTTGGTACCTTAGGTATAATTTACGCTATAATAGCAATCGGATTCTTAGGATTTATTGTTTGAGCCCACCATATATTTACAGTTGGTTTAGACGTTGATACTCGCGCATATTTTACTTCAGCAACAATAATCATCGCCATCCCTACTGGAATTAAAATTTTTAGCTGATTAGGAACTCTATCAGGATCCATTCTATCTTTTTCTGCACCTCTTCTTTGAAGACTCGGATTTATCTTTCTATTCACCCTTGGAGGACTGACTGGAGTCACACTTGCCAACTCCTCCATTGATACTGCCTTACACGATACCTATTACGTAGTAGCTCACTTTCATTATGTTCTCTCAATAGGAGCAGTCTTTGCAATTATCGGAGGATTCGTTCACTGATACCCATTATTTACCGGCCTCACCCTTAATCACACCGCTCTAAAAGCTCAATTTCTTACCATATTTCTTGGAGTAAACTTTACATTTTTCCCCCAACACTTTCTAGGGCTAATAGGTATACCTCGACGATATTTTGATTACCCAGAAATCTTTAGTCTATGAAATATACTATCATCATTCGGCTCCCTGCTTTCTATCATCTCTCTCTTTACCCTCTTAATTATTCTATGGGAGAGATTCATAACTAAAAAATCAACAATTACTGCCACTCTTCCCCCCTCTTCTCTCGAATGACTAAATAATATTCCTCCGTCTTCTCACACCTACTCGGAACTCCCCCTATTCTAAGTTGGCAGAAATTAATGCAATGAGCTTAAAACTCAAATATAAAGAAATTTATTTAGATATATCCTATCAAAAAATAACCTTTCAAAACTCAGCCTCCCCCATTATAGAACATCTTATCTCATTCCATGACTATATTCTAATCATTCTATACTTAATTACTACCATAATTTTTTATGTACTCCTTTCTATAATTACTAATAAATACTTAAATCAACTACTAATCAATAACCAAGTTCTAGAATTTATTTGAACTTCCATTCCAGCTCTTATTCTTACATTCATCATAGTACCATCTCTCCATATTCTATATCTTCTTGATGAAACCACAAATCCTCTTCTCACAGTAAAAATCATGGGTCATCAATGGTATTGATCATACGAATACAGAGACTTTAAAAACATCCAATTCGACTCATACATAATCTCAAACAACCCTCTCTTACGCCTTTTAGATACAAACAATCGCCTCACTCTTCCATTCTCTACTTTAACTCGTCTTCTCATCTCCTCTTATGATGTTCTTCACTCATGAACTATACCCTCTCTTGGTGCAAAAATTGACGCTATTCCAGGACGCCTAAATCAACTTACCATCTTCATTCAACGCCCAGGAATTTTCTTTGGTCAATGCTCTGAAATCTGTGGCATTAACCATAGATTCATGCCTATTTCCCTCCAATCAGTAAACACCCCAGACTTTATCAGCTGACTTTATTCAATATTGAATTTTAGTTAAATCATAACATTAACTCGTCAAGTTAAAATTCATAAATTCATATACCTCATATAATGCCTCTCCACTGAACTTCAATTATAATAATAATCAATATACTACTAATCATCATAATTACTCTCTCCCATTGCCATACCATAAAACTTAAAAAATAAATTCTCTCTTTTCATCATTCGACCCATTTACTAGCAAATCTTTACCCATAGGACTTCTCCTTATAACCCTAACCCTTATCTTAGTCCCTATAAACTTCTGATCTCATCATAGAATTACTCTTAAACTCCCAAATTCCATTAAAAAAATTCTACATAAAACATTCTTAATCAACACTAATTCCTCTCTCCCGCCATCTTCAGTCATCCTCTTCCCAATCTTTATTCTAATCTATATTATAAACACTCAAAGCCTTTTTCCCTATACTTTCCCACTCTCTAGTCACATAATCTTCTCACTTTCACTATCTCTTCCTCTTTGATTCGCACCAACTATCCACAATATCCTTCATTCCCCTCAAATCACTCTCTCTCATCTAACCCCACAATCTACTCCCACCCCCCTTATCCCACCTATAACCATAATTGAACTCCTCAGCCTTCTAATCCAACCCTTAACCCTTTCACTACGTTTAATAGCCAACTTAACTGCAGGTCATCTTCTCTTAAATTTAATTTCCATGGCTATAAACCCCCCCATCTTCCTCCCAATCATCATCACCCTAACTCTTCTAACCTTTCTGGAACTAGCAATCTCATTCATCCAAGCCTATATTTTTACCACCCTCCTGACACTATACACAAATAACTAATGTTACTACATCAACCCTTTTACTTACTAACCCCAAGACCATGGCCCATCACTATTTCCATATCTCTTCTCTCTACTGCACTTTCTGTAATCACTTGAATACACCAAATTAATCCCTACCCAATCATATACTCTCTTATATTAACTACTCTAATTATCTACTTATGATCCAAAGATATAAGACGTGAATCATCTATTCTCGGATTTTTCACAATTCCCATATTAACCAATCTACAAACCTCAATAATTCTATTCATCATATCAGAAATCTTATTTTTTACCAGATTCTTCTGAATATTATTTCATACAAGACTTAGCCCTAATATTTCTCTTGGCCTCCACTGACCGCCCTCAGGCATTAAATCATTCTCCCCAACAGAAATTCCTCTACTCAATACTTTAGTTCTTCTAGGCTCCGGAGCCTCCATTACCTGATCTCACCATTCTCTCCTAAACAAAAATTACTCTCAATTCCTATTCTCCCTATCTCTTACAATTATCCTAGGAACTTACTTCACCTTCCTTCAACTCTTAGAATATAACCTTGCACCTTTTGCTCTCTCCGAATCTATCTTTAGCTCCATATTCTTCTTATCTACTGGCTTTCACGGATTCCACGTCATTTTGGGCTCCTCCCTCCTAGTTCTCTCCTTAACACGCTTCCTCCTTCTCCTAATAACTCCCGAACATCACTTCTCATTCGAAGCCTCAGCCTGATATTGACATTTTGTAGACGTTATCTGATTATTTCTCTATCTCTCCATTTACTGATGAAGAACTTATTTCTTTAGTATAATCAAGTACACTTAACTTCCAATTAAAAAGTCACAAGAAATAATCCTCCTAATTAACATTACCAATTGCCTAATAATTTCTCTTGCCCTCCTACTTCTTAGCCTAATTACCATAAAAAAAAGAATTTCAAATTCTAGTTTTCCTTCCCCATTTGAATGCGGATTTGATCCCAAATATAAAACTCGCCATCCCCTCTCTCTTCAATTCTTCCTCATCTCTCTAACATTTTTAATATTTGACACAGAACTTATCATCATCCTGCCCCTTCCACTCTCTTCTTCTTTAAACCTTTCCATATCTTTAATCTCCTCTATCACCCTACTCCCTCTCTTAATCCTCGGCGTATTCTATGAAAAATCAATGGGTCTTCTTTCATGATTAAAATAAAATTGTAGTTAAAACTATAACATTTGTTCTGCAAACAAAAATTATAACAATTTTAGACATAAAGCATTATTAATGCAAGCAATTTCGACCTGCTCATAGACCTAGCATCTATGTCTAACTAGAACCTCTGGAATAAAACTTTTAATTTTATAATGACTAATAATCTCTAGTTTTGAGTAAAGCTTATGCATGTCACTGTTAATGACAACCCTCCCCCTACTCAAAGGAATAAATTTAAGGACTTCTAATCCCAATAAAGTGATAATATCATTATATTCCTTATTTCTTTAGTGTAAATAACACATTATCCCTTCAAGATAAAAATAATAAGAAATGCTCCTTTCTGCTCCTAAGCATTTTCAATGCCTTATTCTCTATAAACTAAAGAAACATACAAATATAACTATATAAAACAATATTATAAAAAAAAATAATAACATCATATACTTTAAATTAACCCCAAAATAAATGACTCCTAACTCTGTAACCTTACGTACTAACCCGCCTCCAAAATTCCCCTGACATATCAATCATCCATCTTCTAATACTATTATCATCTTACTCAACTTCATAAACCTACCACTAATCCCGTATCCTCTGATATTCCATAGTCCCCTTAAAACTCTGCTTCTTTTGTCAGAAAATAGACTAATCAATCCTACTCCAATCATCATCCCTAAAAAAGGTACTATCTTCTCTATAATACTAACCATTACATAATCATAACATAAAATAACAGATACTCAAGCACCAGCGACAACTACCATTAAACATAAAATACTTAAAACAATTATATACAATCAACTAAACACAACAACACCCATCACTACCCCTTTATATCTCCCCACCCAAACCTTATACCAAAGTCGTAACCCATACCCCGCAGTTAATGCTAACCCCATAACTACCATTAGTTCCATCACCCCCCCTCTTACCGACCTTCACACCCACTCAATTATATAATCCTTTGAATAAAATCCCCTTAAAAACGGAAACCCAATCAACGATAAAATCCTTACATTAAAAATTACTCCGACCAAAGGCATAACTTGCATCTGACCCCCCATTCATCGCACATCCTGCTCCCCCCCTAACCCCCCAATTACTACGCCTATCCTCAAAAACATCAAAGACTTAAATACAGCATGAACTAACAAATGAAAAAATACCAAAATCTTCAACCCTAACCCTAAACTCATCATTATTATACCTAGCTGCCTCAACGTAGAAAAAGCAATAACTTTTTTACTATCTATCTCACCCATAGCTATTAACCCAGAAAAAATCATTGTCCCTAGACCAATAAAAACCACTCCCCTACCATAAATCAATAACCCCCTATAGCGCATCATTAAATAAATTCCAGAAGTAACAAGAGTTGACGAATGTACTAATGCTGACACCGGAGTAGGAGCAGCTATCGCCTCTGGTAATCAAGCCCTAAACGGAAGCTGTGCCCTCTTCGTTATCCTAACAACCACTACTAAAAAACATAATCATCTACACCCTTCCCCTCACCACATAAAATTTCACGAACCCATAACTACTAATCAACCCATTACCATAAACAACACCACATCACCAATCCGATTACTCAAATAAGTAATTATCCCAGAATAATCCACTCTCGTACCTCCATAAAAAACTACCAAAAAATAAGAAACTACTCCTAAACCATCCCAACCTAAAATAATTCTCATTATCCTAGGCCTCCTAATTACCAACACCATAGAAAAAACAAATAAAAATACCAAACCAAAAAATCATTCTTTCCCCTCTCCCATATACTTACTTCTATAAATCAATACTATAAAAGAAATTATTAGCATAAAACTTATAAATAAAATAGAAATACAATCAAAATATAATACCATCCTTCATTCTAACCCTCCTACATTCATCACCTCCCAAACTAATAATATCCCTAATCTCCCTATCCATCCAACAAACCCAATCACAACCCTTACCATCATAATCCCTAATCATAACAAATACATCAATCCAGAATAACCAGTACCTGAGACTCCACAAATCTCCATTCTTCTTAAACTATCTAGATATAATAAACAAACCATGGCTCCTCCAACTACAAATCAAAAATAATGAATTAATAAAATATAATAATCTCTAACCATTATAATCTCCCCACCTCTAATTCATCCCGACCTCCGCCTTATTAACCTATATAAATAAATCCTATACGCTCCAATCAAAAATCTAACTAACCCTAACCCCCACATTAAAGCCCCCGCATACCCAGAAACCCCAACATAAATCATTAATTCACCAAACATCCCGATAGTCGGCGGTACAGCCACATTAAAAATACATAAAAAAGCAATCAATCCAACAAATAAATTCCTATAAGACCCCACCATATAAATCGAACGACTCCCCACTAACTTATACATAATACCCCTAAGAAAAAATAATCCAGACGAACTAAACCCATGCGCCACCATTACCACTACCATTCCATAACCAGAAATAAAACTTCCTGACCCATATCCAATAATAACAAAACACATATGACTCAACGAAGAATAAGCTATCAATTTCTTAATATCAACCTGACGCAAACATAAGCCCCCTCTCATTACACCCCCTAACAACCCTACAACAGATAATACTCCCCTAACCCTCGACTCTCCCCCATACACCATTACACGATATAATCCATAACCCCCAAGTTTCAATAATACTCCTGCTAAAATTATAGATCCCCAAGAAGAAGCCTCTAAATGTGCCTTAGGTAATCAAACATGTAAACCATACACTGGTAACTTTACCAAAAAAACTACTAAAAATCCAATCATATACTCCCCCAATCTCATTTTCAGATCTATTACCTTCATCTCCCACCCCCTTCTTATACTTAACCTTACTAAAAAAATCAAAGATCCAAATACCGTATACATCATCATATAAACACTTGCTCCCAAACGCTCCGGCTGATATCCCCACCCCCCAAGAATCATAACCATAGGTAACATACTAGCCTCAAAAAATACATAGAATACAATAAAATCCACAACTAAAAATCTAAAAATTACAAATCCCATTATAAATACTACTACTCTAATCAATAATCTACCCCCATATTCATAACTCCTTTGAATCATCAAAAAAAACAGTAAATATCTTATAACAATCAAAAATCAACTTACATAATCAACATATCAACCACCCCATACCATCCCCTCTCACTCTAATCCCCACATCACCCCAACTATTAACCCAGAAATAATCACACCTACCACTATTCACACTCTACGCCCAGCCATCACCAACATTATTAAACACATTATTACTCCTAACATCCTACAACATGAACCACACTACAATATCTCCTATCATAACAACGCCTAACCTCTACAACCATACATAATCCAATTACCCTCACACATACTCCCACTACTAAAAAAATCATAACTCCGTAAATCTCCCCGCCAATACTCATTCCTCATCAAATCCAATAAAACATTACACTTAAAGACATCATTTCCAATCTTAACAATCTCCCTAACAAATGATTTACATTCCCAAAAAATCTTAAAGAACCCATTAGAAACATCACTAATATTAGCTCAACAAACACAGCTTTTTTAGTTTAACAAAAACACTGATCTTGTAAATCAAAAATAAATAAAAAGCATCAAAAGAATAATCCTTTAATCCCCAAAATTAATATTCTAAATAAACTATCCCTTGAATCATTATAATGTTCGCTAACTCAATTCTTTTTGCTACTCTTTCCAACCCCCTCCTCATAACACTAAGTCTAATCCTCCAAATTGTACTTATATCTCTTACACTTAATCTCCATCTTGACACCCCATGATATCCAATCATCATCTCTCTAATTACAATCGGAGGAGCTCTAATCATCTTCCTTTATCTAAGAACTCTCGGCCCTAATATCACCATACAACCAGAAAAAATTAAATGATTCTTACTCATCCCCCTCAATCTACTTCCTCTCCTAACCCTAAACCCCTCTCCACCCACATTACCTACCACCAATCCATCAATCATACTCAGATCAAACTACCTCTCTTTACCCCTTCTTCTTATACTAATCGTTATCATAACTCTTATATCTTCCTCCATAATTCTCTCTAACATAAAATCTCCCCTACGATCAACTTCAAAATAATGTCAATAAATACTCTTATAAAACCCATCACTAATATCCCGATACCCTCCAACATTAGATACCCATGAAACATCGGATCTCTACTAGGCATACTACTCACTATACAGATTATTACAGGAATCCTTCTATCCATACACTATCTTCCTGAAAGAGAAATAGCCTTTGCATCCATCATCAACATTACCCAAGAAACAAATAGAGGATGAATAACCCGCTTCATCCACACTAATGCTGCCTCACTTTTCTTTCTCCTAATTTACCTTCACATCTCACGAACCATCTATTATAAAAGATATCACCTCATTAAACCCTGACTTACAGGATGATCTCTCCTTATTCTCCTCATAATAACTTCATTCCTAGGATATACTCTCCCTTGAGGCCAGATATCCTTCTGAGCAGCCACAGTAATTACTAACCTTCTATCAACCATTCCTTACATCGGAAAATCTCTCACTTACTGGCTATGGGGTAGACATAACATCTCCAATCCAACCCTCAACCGATTCTTTTCATTACACCTCTGCATCCCATTTGTTATAATGTTCCTCACTATAACACATCTCTTTACTCTCCATCTTACAGGCTCTTCCAATCCTCTAGGTACTAATAGCAACTTAGATAAAATCCCATTCAACCCATATTTCACAACTAAAGATCTACTAACAGCAATAACTATCTTATTACTAACCATCCTAATTTGCACTACCGATCCTTATATTACCCTGAGCCATGACAACTCAATTCCAGCCAATCCTTTATCCACACCCTCACATATCCAGCCAGAATGATATTTCCTATTCGCCTATTCTATCCTACGATCTGTCCCAAATAAATTAGGAGGCACTCTTGCTCTCCTTCTCTCTATCGCAATCTTACTAACTCTACCATTACATATACCATCTCAAATTCCTAACACCTTTAACCCCAAATCCAAAATTCTATTCACCATATTCATTATTACCTTTATTATACTTTCCTGACTAGGATCCTGCCCAATCTCCCCCCCCTTCAACATCATTACCCCCATCTTTACCACCCTTTACTTTCTATTCTTCCTAACATATCCAATACCCTTCCTCTGAATAAACACCCCTGACTCATCCTAATTCTTAAATCTATGAAACAAAGTTAACTTACTCACCAAACCACCAACATGCACCCCAAAGCCATAACATACCCCCACAACCTACAATACAATAAAACTCCCCAAGACAAAATCATTAACTTATCATAACGAAACCGTGGAAGAACCCCACGTCATCACAAAATCCCCCACCTTATTAATAAAACCTTTAAACCCCCAATCATCCCCCCTAAACCCCCCATAAATATTCACCTCAGCAATCTCCCTCAAAATACAATAAAACCATACTCAGACATAAAAATATACACAAACAATAAAGATCCATACTCCACATTGTAACCAGAAACCAACTCTGACTCCCCCTCTGAAAAATCAAAAGGCCTACGATTCAATTCTGAAATGCAAACTATCCCCACAACAACAAACATTAAAACATTCAAAAACATTAATCATACCCCCCTCATTATAACCTCAACCCCATATCCCCCTATATACAATACCCAGTACATCAAAACTAAAACTAAACTCACCTCATAAGAAATAGTTTGAGCAACAGATCGTACCCCGCCCAACAATCTATACTTCCTATTACTTATCCATCCACTTATTAACAATCCATAAACACCTACCCTTAACACTAAAACAAAGCCTAGCAGGCTCCACTCTAACCTATATACCCCCCAAAAAGTAGGATAAATACCTCATAACAATATTATTAAAAAAATGAATAATCAAGCTCTTATCACATAACCCCCCATATCACCCTCGCTCAACATCACCCACCCCTTACTAATTAACTTCAAAGCATCAGAAAAAGGCTGCAAATATCCCCCTCCAGTCTTATTAGGCCCCTCCCGCCATTGCACCAAAGATAAAATCTTACGCTCAACCAAAGTCACGAAAGCTAGTCCCATCACCCCTACTACCAATAAAATTAATATCTGTATAAACCCCAATATCATATCACTATCCCTTCCCTTTTAAAATTATTTCTCCCCCTAAATCCTTTCGTACTATAGAGAAACTCTAAAACCTTAAAGATAGAAACCAATCTGGCTCACGCCGATCTAAACTCAAATCATGTAAGTACTTATTAGTCGAACAGACTACAAACTAAATCTCATACTCCTTAGCTCCACTTAATTCAACATCGAGGTCGCAGACTGCTATATAGATTTGATCTCACCATAACAATTACGCTGTTATCCCTTAAGTAATTTTTTCCATTTATCAATAAATCATACTATCTTCCTTAAAAATTACCAATCAAATTGAAGATAATCTCTTCATCTTCCGCCCCAGACAACACCGTCACATCATCACTACCTCACTACCATTACCTCCTATAACATAACAGCATAAATTTTAAAGGGTCTTCTCGTCCCCTAACCTCACTTTAGCTTTTTCACTAAAAAATTAAATTCAAAAAAACAACTAATACAGCACCAATCAGTTAAACCCTTCATTCCAGTTACCAATTAAATAACTAATTACTATGCTACCTTAGCACGATTATATCATCGCAACTATTTACCTAAGCATTGAGCAGGCCTTACCTTGTATAATTCACAAGAAAATGTATTTACTAAACATTCCAACTAAAATTTTGCCAAATTCATTAGTCATTACTAAATCATCAAATATAATACACCCTACTTTTACTAATTCCAGCATTATATCTGAGAATAAAAAATTATTTCAAACTCCTTGTAATTAAAATAAAATAAAAATAAATAAGTATTAACACACTCCGTGGCTACCCCTAAGCCAATATTTACTCTATAACACATTACCAATTTACAACAAAAAAGAGATTATCCTCCTTCTACCTTTCATAACCAGTACCATAAATTTGCAAGCATCTCACCTCTAAATAACTTTTACAAACTAATATCACAACCTTACAAAAATTATTTAGCTCATTTATGTCCGAGAATTAAATATACAATCAAATTTCGCTAAACCCTTATACAAAAGGTACAAACCTTTAAATCCTAACATACTAATAAATCTTCATCAATACAATAAACTATCGTAAAAAAAAATTTCTATACTAATAACCAAACACATCTCCAAACAATCACTAATCTCAACAATACTAAAATATCAAGAAATCATACCCTTTCGTCGTAAACGAAAACTCTCCCTTTAAGCTAATTCTTGCCTAGATACATCTTCCAATACATCTACTATGTTACGACTTATCTGATATCTACACCAGAGCGACGGGCAATATGTACTTGTATCGCAAAAATTCACAACTCCATTCTTATAAATCATTACTTTCAAATCCACCTTCAAAAACAAATTACATCATTTCATCCATATAAATAAATTCATTGTAATCCACTATAATACCTTATCAAACTGCACCTTGATTAGAAATATCTACCAATCATAATTAAGAAAATTACTTATTCCTAAATCATCTAAACAACGATATACAAACTTAAAACAAGGCAAGTTCCTCGCGGATTATCATTTATTAAGCAGATTCCCCTAAAATTACTCTACACCGCCATATTTTTTAAATCCCATTCTTCTTTTCTTAATATAAATACTAGGGTATCTAATCCTATTTTTAATCTATATCTTAAACAATCCATAAACCTAAAATTTCACCTAAAATTTTACATCCAATCATTTCTACTTAAAATTTGAATCCTATGTCTAACCGCAATTGCTGGCACATCTTTAATTAACTCTTTATACTACCTAAATCAATCTTCCATTATTTTTAATTTAACATACCACTAACCCATCATCTAACTAATATGCATACACAAATACATAACCTTTAACCCAAACTAAAACAAAATTCCTACTAAAAGCCTCAGCATAATTAAATCCTAAATTTAACACATAAATTCTGTCATTTTAGCATCAATTGACCATCATCTAAATTAAATCCTCCCATCACCCGAATCTCTACATCGATTGACCATCACCCCAATCTCCGCATCAATTGACCATCACCCCAATCTCTACATCAATTGACCATCACCCCAATCTTCGCATCGATTGGCCATCACTCCAATCTTCCCATCGATTGACCATCGCCCAATCTCTACATCAATTGACCATCGCCCAATCTCTACATCAATTGGCCATCACTCCAATCTTCCCATCAATTGACCATCGCCCAATCTCTACATCAATTGACCATCACCCCAATCTTCGCATCGATTGGCCATCACTCCAATCTTCCCATCAATTGACCATCGCCCAATCTCTACATCAATTGACCATCACCCCAATCTCCGCATCAATTGACCATCACCCCAATCTCTGCATCAATTGGCCATCACCCCAATCTTCCCATCGATTGACCATCGCCCAATCTCTACACCGATTGACCATCACCCCAATCTTCCCATCAATTAACCATCGCCCAATCTCTACATCAATTGACCATCACCCCAATCTCTGCATCAATTGGCCATCACCCCAATCTCTGCATCAATTGGCCATCACCCCAATCTCTGCATCAATTGGCCATCACCCCAATCTCTGCATCAATTGGCCATCACCCCAAATCTCTGCATCAATTGGCCATCACCCCAATCTCTACATCAATTGACCATCACCCCAATCTTCGCATCGATTGACCATCGCCCAATCTTCTACAATCAATTGGACCATCACCCCAATCTCTCACCATCATTGGACCATCACCCCCAAATCTTCCCATCGATTGGACCATCACCCAAATCTCCTACTCCTTTCCCCTAAACGATTGCAAATAAAATTTCAACCCCCCTTTATATTGTTAATATATTAAAGATGAAAATTCTAAACGATTAAGGTTAACATAAGTTACAAAGATTTCAATTTTTTTCTGTCTTTAAAGGGTATATAATTACTCGATTTTCCATTAAGACTGTTGTTAAAATGATTTTTGATAACATTTATGGAAGATCTTTATCGATTACCATACGAATTGTTCACATATTATATATTACATGAACAATATTAATATTAAAAACTATGAACGAAATTTTTCAAAATTTTCCATCAACCCTACATTCACCCTCGTACACATCCCTATTCAACAATAATAACCCTCAAAACACAATACACCTCCCCCCCTAAATCCTTTCCCCTAAACGATTGCAAATAAAATTTCAACCCCCCTTTATATTGTTAATATATTAAAGATGAAAATTCTAAACGATTAAGGTTAACATAAGTTACAAAGATTTCAATTTTTTTCTGTCTTTAAAGGGTATATAATTACTCGATTTTCCATTAAGACTGTTGTTAAAATGATTTTTGATAACATTTATGGAAGATCTTTATCGATTACCATATGAATTGTTCATATATTATATATTACATGAACAATATTAATATTAAAAACTATGAACGAAATTTTTCAAAATTTTCCATCAACCCTACATTCACCCTCGTACACATCCCTATTCAACCTTTCTTACGATCGGCTTCCAATGAATATCCCAATGAAAATCCTTTCCCCTAAACGATTGCAAATAAAATTTCAACCCCCCTTTATATTGTTAATATATTAAAGATGAAAATTCTAAACGATTAAGGTTAACATAAGTTACAAAGATTTCAATTTTTTTCTGTCTTTAAAGGGTATATAATTACTCGATTTTCCATTAAGACTGTTGTTAAAATGATTTTTGATAACATTTATGGAAGATCTTTATCGATTACCATACGAATTGTTCACATATTATATATTACATGAACAATATTAATATTAAAAACTATGAACGAAATTTTTCAAAATTTTCCATCAACCCTACATTCACCCTCGTACACATCCCTATTCAACAATAATAACCCTCAAAACACAATACACCTCCCCCCCTAAATCCTTTCCCCTAAACGATTGCAAATAAAATTTCAACCCCCCTTTATATTGTTAATATATTAAAGATGAAAATTCTAAACGATTAAGGTTAACATAAGTTACAAAGATTTCAATTTTTTTCTGTCTTTAAAGGGTATATAATTACTCGATTTTCCATTAAGACTGTTGTTAAAATGATTTTTGATAACATTTATGGAAGATCTTTATCGATTACCATATGAATTGTTCATATATTATATATTACATGAACAATATTAATATTAAAAACTATGAACGAAATTTTTCAAAATTTTCCATCAACCCTACATTCACCCTCGTACACATCCCTATTCAACCTTTCTTACGATCGGCTTCCAATGAATATCCCAATGAAAATCCTTTCCCCTAAACGATTGCAAATAAAATTTCAACCCCCCTTTATATTGTTAATATATTAAAGATGAAAATTCTAAACGATTAAGGTTAACATAAGTTACAAAGATTTCAATTTTTTTCTGTCTTTAAAGGGTATATAATTACTCGATTTTCCATTAAGACTGTTGTTAAAATGATTTTTGATAACATTTATGGAAGATCTTTATCGATTACCATACGAATTGTTCACATATTATATATTACATGAACAATATTAATATTAAAAACTATGAACGAAATTTTTCAAAATTTTCCATCAACCCTACATTCACCCTCGTACACATCCCTATTCAACAATAATAACCCTCAAAACACAATACACCTCCCCCCCTAAATCGGCTCTTTATTTCTTGCACAGATTATCTCCCTAACACCCTCAAAAACTATATTGTATAAA